ATAGAAGAGAAAAGTCATACAAAGTTATATACAAATCACTACCCCCTTTTTTGTATTTCCTTAATTTATTTCCTTAATTGAATTTCGGTTGATTAAGACGAAGTTCCTTAAAAACCTCTGCCTTCTTTAAAATATCCTGAACAGTTTCTGTAGGTTGAGCCCCTTTTTCAAGGAAATATAAAATAGCAGGAACATTTAAATAAGTTTGATTCTTTATCGGATCATAAAAACCCACTTTCTGAAGATCTTTTCCTTCTCTTCGGGATCGAACATCAATTGCAACGATTCGATAGACGGCTCATTGGGATAGATGTAGATGAACAACACCCCCCCTAGAAACGTATAGGAAGCTTTCTCCTCGTACGGCTCGAGAAAAATGATTGATTCGAAGTTTTGTCTCTGTATGGAATTCTATCTAAGAAATGACAACTGGATCCATAAAATGATCAAAGCAATTAAAGATCTAAGTCTTTTTTTCTTCGTTCTTCCTTAAAATGAAAAAGAAACCATTCATACTCTCATAACTCAAGTTGGATAACTTTCAAACAGTTCAAAGGAAAATCTTTCGGCACTTTCATTTATTGAGCGGTCTTTCCTCCTTTTTTGTTTGTCTCGTTTAAAATCGGATTCTTCAGTCTGATCCAGTTATTAAGACAATTAAAAAGGTGTTTCCTTGTTCTGGGATCCTTTATCTTTGTTTTATTTTAAATCATTGGGTTTAGACATTACTTCGGTGCTTTTTAATCCTTTCAAAATGGCAGCAACATACCCTTTTTGCGATTTTTATGAAAGAATCCTACAAGATGATGGATTCCCTCGTGAAACACTTTGGATCGAAAAAGTTTGATCAATTCCAATAAATTTTTTCATTTTAAACTTGCTCGAATTGGATTCTTTCGATTTCCATACCTAAGATATATTTACGAAGTTGTTTCAATTTTTTTATTGATTGGCATTAACCCTAGACCCTTGCCCCGAGAAATAAATTAATACTTTCTACTCGAGCTCCATCATGGACTATTTACATTCCAAGACAACAAAAAACGAGGGGTTCTAGTGAAACAGAACCCATGATGTCGAGCTAAGAGCACCTTCATTCCTACAAAAAATGGTGGATGTACAAATCCACAACGGATCGTGTCCTTCAAGTCGCACGTTGCTTTCTACCACATCGTTTCAAACGAAGTTTTACCATAACATTCCTCTAAGAACCGGTATGGAATTGATTCAATTATGGAATCATGAATAGTCATTGGTTGGGCTGATGTATAAACACCATAATCTAAAGTATTTTCTATATCTTCTATATCTATAGTCTATAGATATAAATAATACTATAGATATAGGTGGATAAATATTTTTCTGAAGAAGTCTTAGTAAGACCCCATCGCTAATATTAAATTGTCTAACATTATAATATTAATTAATAAATATATATAATAAATAATTTATTTATATAAATAAAATAAGACGAATAAACGAATTCTTTTTGATTCTGCATCTTCACGTGACTTAATAGGAGAGAAAGATTCAGCTTCTAAGGAATGATTTAAACTATTTCTCTTTCGAAATTTCGAATCAATTTCGAAAGTTCCCCTCTCGACATCATTATTCCAAGAAAATTTGATAGTTAAAAATAACTTTTGATCATCTTAGGAAAAAAGATAAGTCTTTTTTTTTTTCATCTGATTGATAAAATCCAAAGAATGGGGAGGGTTTCGTATCTATCAATTCGATCAAATAGACTGAGCAATTGTCACTGTTTATAGATATTGAAATGAACGCCTTCCCATCACTGATTAACTCCTATCTACCCCATTCTATGGGACTGATGCAGCATAAATCAAAAGAAGGGGATGTCCTAGTCTTTTTTATTTTTACGAAATGCGAGCTGTCTGGGCACAAAGCCAAACAAGCCCAGATTAAGTCCAGTTTTTGCCCCTTTTTTTCTATTTTAGCCTACCTCATTGATTAAGAATTAAGAGACTTAGTGAATTGAATTAGTACCAAAAACCCCCTCTTGGCGAAAAGTCAAGAAATCTACAAAAAAGAAAATTGAATCTAATTAGGCTAATTTAGGGGGTAGAGAATATGAGATAGGGAATATGGATTCTTTCGTATCTCGATTCAGTTTTTGAAAAAAAAAAAAACGATTCATCGAAGAAAAAAATCAGAAACAACAATCACATTCCAGCTAACATTTCGATTTTAAACAGAACATTGTTAAAAAAGCAATCTATATTGTCAGAGAATATATATGTTCTGGGACGGAAGGATTCGAACCTCCGAATAGCGGGACCAAAACCCGTTGCCTTACCACTTGGCCACGCCCCATTTAGATTTCTATGCGATACTAATAAAGTATATTGCTGGTTTTGTTTGTTTGTCAACTCTAGCCCAAATATCTATAGAATCGATTAGATTGGTATTCGGATTTTTCTATGTTTTTGGTATGTGTAGATATAGAATTCAACTTAATTTATTGATCATTACATATAAT